AGGTTTTATTATCCTACATGTTCCATTAGTAACACTCCCTTGATACTTTCCAAGGGTGTCACTGCCTATTTTATTTTGCTTGTGCTTAATGTTTCCCGATTCTACTAGAAATCATATACGAACTTGTTATAGATGTATTTATTGGATTGGTTCATCAATAGTGTTGGGTCAGAATCCCCCCCCCTTTTTTTTGACTCTGCACCATTGATTCCACTATTATTAGTGAGCAATAATGGAATAATTCCTTCATATTCATAGAGATAGGGGACATAATTCACATGGATATAGTAAGTCTCGCTTGGGCTGCTTTAATGGTAGTCTTTACATTTTCCCTTTCGCTCGTAGTATGGGGAAGAAGTGGACTCTAAGGGTACTACTAATTGAGTTGAGGAATCAAATCAAACTGTATCAATTGTTTTATAAATCATTCTCGTTTTTAACTTTAACTATTGAGAAAATATTAATTTAAAAATAGTAATGAAATTTAAATAAAAATATCTTTATTTCGAAATTCCATTGGATTCTGGTGGAATAATGTATTATATGAATAATACCCTTTCAATCAAACAGATATTTCAATGATTCCCATGTTCGTATTTCGAAAGTAAAGGGGATACAAATGATAGGAAATTTCTTCCAACCGAATTCTTACTAAATTTTCTATTTTGGTGAACCGGCTCTTACCAGAATTATATATGGACAACGAGGAACAACGGACCCTTTTTATTTGTTTCCCTCTTTACTGTTCAAAGAGAAAGTCGTTCTGTTATTAAGTGGATACGCACTTTCTATGGGAAACAACATAGACATAGCGATTGTCCGACGAGATACTACGCATAATAAGATCTTGCCTTGGGCAAGTCACATATTGCGCATTTACTTTATTATTGTATAAATTGGATTTATGCTTTATCAACTCGTTTCATATCATGGTTCAAACGTTACAAATCGATGAGGTTTACTACTCCTTTTCGAAATCCGAAGAAGTTCCCATAGAACTCCTTGAATCATCTGTCAACGGCTCAATCAATTACTTCTTCGGAATGCGAAAAAACAAAAAAAAAAAGATTACTTGGTTTTTTTTTATTAATATATGCCTATACCATTTTTCCTTCATTGATTTGATTCTTTCGATGGATACCGGGATTCATATTGGAAATAATCAGAAATCTAGGAATTAGAACCGTAAGAGTTGCCTCTCGATTTTTTGATTGGAATCAATACAAATCAAATAGATGAAGCAAAGAAATAGAATTGGGGTGCTATGTACATTACATATATGTAATTGATATCTACATATATGAATATGAAGATACATATTTTAGATTGATCTATATTAAGCCTCTATCTTTATACAGTACAACTTTATACACTACAATAACAGTAAGAAATAGTATGGTAGAAAGAAATATATGAATCTTTCTACCATACTATCGGATCTCATAGAATACTGCTGATTCTAGTCCCATTTAAGACGCGAAATTGTAATCCTTTTGATTTTCTTTCTTCAATCATTGATAAGAACTAAGGAGTCAAGTTTCATTCAAATTAATCATTTTGACTGACTGTTTTTACGTAAATGATAAGTAAAAAAGCAGTAGGAACTAGAATGAACAGTGCAGTAGCAATAAATGCGAGAATATTTACTTCCATAATCTCATCGTTTCGTTTTTTTTACTTCGCAATAACTCGGGATTTAATCCCATAGAGATGAGAAATCTTTCACCTGTAAATTCAATGGGATGAATTATATCTCGATGATATTGAATCAGATCAATATCATGAATAACAATATCTGAGCTATCAAATCGATTCATCGTCGAGAATTGAATAGTATAACATAGAGGATCTTTTATCCATACCGAATCCAAAATTGGATTCTTGATCTAATCTAATCAAGAATTCCTTTATTTATCATTCTTTTCCATTCTTTCTTTCTTTTCTATAACCTACCACCTTCCTTGTACAATCATCTGATGAAGTATCATCTGACCGTTTTTCCACTTCCATTGGTTACAAACCCAAACAAACAATAGAAGTAAAATGTAAAAAAAGACTGAGTTAAGTTCTAAACTCCGTTTTTTTAATGATCTAATTTTCTTGGAAGACAAAGAAGTGTGATAAAGATGAGTCCCAGTCTAAAAGATCTAATATTCCATCAAATTCACTATTTTAGAATTTGTTCTTTTTTCGATGGGATCTTTACCTTAGAAAGGAAAAAAAATGATTCATTCCCTTGCTAAGAGAGGCGGGATCCTTGTTTGATCTTTCTTTTATTAATATCCTCTTTCCTTGGATTAGGACTGGGACGCATATATCAAAAGTTCAGTGTGCAATTTGAATGAGATAAATTGTTTCAAATTCAAATTAGTAACTGAGATTACACACAATCGGAACCAGAAAAAGAGATAGGTTTAATCTGAAAAGTATTCTATCAGGGTAACTATGTTAAATTCATTTTGTAGCGTACAAGAAATGAATTCCATTTGTGTATGTGCTT